TAGCAGGTGAATCCGCCATTTCAGCTACTACAATAGTGTATTCCATGGCCCCCTCTTCATGGAAAGTAGTTACTACTTGAGCCACGGAGGATGCTCTTTGACCGATAGCTACATAAACACATATTACATCTTGCCCTTTTTGATTGAGAATTGTATCTGTGGCTACTGCTGTTTTGCCAGTCTGTCTGTCCCCAATAATTAACTCTCGCTGACCGCGCCCTATGGGGATCATCGAATCGATAGCAATAAGCCCTGTTTGAAGGGGTTCATATACAGAACGCCTGGAAATTATACCCGGAGCAGGAGATTCAATTAAGCGAGATTCCGAAGCTACAATTTCGCCTCTCCCATCAATAGGTTTAGCCAGAGCATTTATAACACGACCCAAGTAAGCCTCGCTCACGGGTATCTGAGCAATTCTTCCTGTTGCTTTTACAAAACTTCCCTCTTGTATCATCAACCCATCGCCCATTAATACAATCCCAACATTTTTGGATTCCAAATTCAGAGCAATACCCCTAGTCCCTTCTGCAAATTCGACTAATTCACCTGACATTATTCCACCAAGACCTATAATACGAGCAATCCCATCCCCCACTTGAATTACGCGACCGATATTCTCAATCCCTACTTTCCTATTATATTGTTCAATACGTTCGCGGAGAATTTTATGAATTTCGTCGACTCGAAGGGTTGCCATTAGTGTTTCTTGACTCTTTTTTTCGGAAGCAAGGGGAAAAATAATGCCTAAATTCTAAACGAAAGTAGAAGTTCAAGGCCTAATTAATTTAATTATTTCTTCGATTCTATGGCCCCGAGAATGCCAATATTAGCACGAATCGTACGGAAATGTAACTCGGTATTCAAACAACTATTCAGAGTTCCTAGAGCTCCTTGTACGGCCTGTTGGAAAACCCGTTGTCGGACCTGATTCATCGCCCTTTGTTTTTCAAAATAAAGGATTTCGTTTTTAGACTTTTCTAATTGTTCCAAACTAATAGAAGTAGCATTAATCAAATTTGCTTTTTCTCGTTCTATCTCAGAATATCCATTCATTCGATACTCATCTGCTTCTAGTTCGACTTTCTGTAATCGAACCCGAGCTTTTTCGAGCTGCTCAATGGTCCCTCTACGCAATTCTTCCGAATTTCGAATAGTACTCAAGATTCTCTGTTTTCGATTATCTAATAAATCTTTTAATGAAAGTAGATTATCTTGCTATTAAGTTTACAATTTTTATGATCTCTTCCCGAACCAAACATGAATCTTTCGATTCATTTGGCTCTCACGCTCCTTTTTTTTCTTTTTTTGCTATAGCTATTTCCATATCTTTTTTTTTTATTTTATGTAATGAGCCTATCCTCTATCTTCTCTTTTCTGTTTATATTTCAATATACCGAAACCCATATTAAGAATATAAGACTAGATAAATATTAAGAGGACTCTTCCGCCTAGATAAAAATCTATCATGGTCAGCAAAGTTGTTTCTTTATTTGTATTTGCCCTTTAGTTAATAATTTCAATTTCATTAAGAAAAACTAACTAAATAAATGGAAAATGAAAATTGATAGAATTCTTTTTTTTCTTCAAATCCAAAAAATTTCTCTTTTTTTTTATACATAGGTCGTCGATTCGGCATTGGATAAAAAAGGGCAGGGTGCCCTTCTAGTAAATAGTTCAAACCATTTTATCGATATGAGTGTTTTATATCAGATAAATTCTACATTAGCTATTTCCCGTTTAAAGCATTTCGGTACTAATACTAATATAGTTGTAGAAAGAGTACCCCTTTTTGCCTGGACTTCAAGCAGTTTAGCTTTAACCGTGTTAATGGTCTCACATTATTGGTCTATAGAGAATCAAAGTTGATTTACCAATGAGTCGCGAAATGCTATGGTTCTTCCATATGATTTCTGAATTTATTCAGAAGTAATTCGTCGAGATCGTGCACCTTTTTCTTATTTATCCAAAAAATACTAAAAAATATTTTAAAGTGCAGCCGGATAGATCCAATCTATTCTTGAAATAGACAACTCGCACACACTCCCTTTCCAAAAAAAATCAATACACCAACCACTACAGTTAGATTTATTAGATTTGTTGCTAAAATATCGGTATTAAGCCCGAAACTCCCAGCGGATGGCCAGTGAGCTAAAAAAACGAAAGAATGGGTTACATTTTTCATATGCTCTCCTCTTATAGATAGGACGAACAAAGAGCAAAGTTTTTCGATCACTTACTTCGCTCGCCCTTTTTTGATCGGTTTTTTTAATGTAATTTTTTTTAATGCAAATAGATTCAATCTAATAATTTCTTTTAGATTAAGTCTTAGGTCTCGTTTGACCTGTGAAAGACTCCTTTGTTGAAATGTTCCAAAAATTCCTAAAATAAAAGGAAAAAGACTTTCCACTGTCCTAAACTAAGGACGGGAAGGAAGAAGGCGAGCATATCCTCTAAATTGATCATCCTCAAATCAGCCCTTCCTGGGGTGGGGTATTGTCTGTCCCGATAAATAGGTAATTCCAGGAGTAATAAATAGGAGTAAAGTATTGATATAATTGGAATTGCAGAAGCAAATACCAATTTACTAAAAAAAGAAAAAAGTATCTAATCTAAAGGACTCATTTTCTTTTTTAGGATTAAACAAAAGGGTTCGCAAATAAAAGCGCTAGTGCCACAACTAGTCCATAAATTGTTAAAGCTTCCATAAAAGCTAGACTAAGCAATAAAGTACCTCGTATTTTACCTTCTGCTTCTGGCTGTCTCGCAATACCTTCTACAGCTTGTCCTGCAGCAGTACCTTGACCAACTCCAGGCCCAATAGAAGCAAGCCCTACGGCCAATCCAGCAGCAATAACGGAAGCAGCAGCAATTAGTGGATTCATGGTGAGTTCCTCGTGTCAAAAAAAAAAGAAATGGTTAAGGATACAATCAACCAAGAAATTCTTACTTCTAAGCTCTATTGGGGAGAAGTAACTAAAAAGTACAAATTGAAATGATAATCTGAATTGTCCGAACTACTTCGAGATCTCATTTTTAGTTTCTAATCATTAGAGGTTTGTGTAAATCCATATGATTCTCATTATTCTATTTCTCTTTCTTTCCAACCAACCACTCTTTCATTCCATTCTTCTTTCTTTACTCTTCGATATCCTTGAGTTCCTATTTTTTCCCCTATCATCTAATCCATAATAAAATAATCCGTAATAAAAGACGAAATAGAGGAAGAACCCCTATTGAAATCGACCTAATCCAAATCCAATAGGAATTAAATCAAGATATACAATTGATAACAATATGCTGCATAGAACTGGATATGGAATTGGATATATCGGATTAGATAATGAATCTAACTTAGGAATATATAATATCCCATATACATTTGTTTCTTCTATTTTGCGTATTTTCTCATTTTCTATTGATGAATCGGATTCTAAAATCATTCCTTAAAAACCCGCACAAAAGATGACTGGACTTATAGACATTAAGGATATAGATCTAGCCTGACTCCGCCCCCCTTAATGCATATATACTTTGACAATTCCGTAATATAGTCTATTCTCTCTCCTACAACTCTAGGTTGTATATTCATACGCATTTCTAACTATTTAGTTTTCCAACCAAGCGGATTATCTGGAACCATGCATGAATTGAGCTAAGCTAAAAAAAAAGACTATTTTGAAAACTAGTCAATTCAATGATGACCTTCCATGGATTCACCTATATAGGCTGCGGCTAACGTTGCAAAAATAAGAGCTTGAATACCGCTTGTAAATAATCCAAGAAACATGACCGGTATAGGGACTACTAAGGGGACTAAAGAAACAAGAACAACAACGACTAATTCATCCGCCAATATATTCCCGAAAAGTCGAAAACTAAGCGATAATGGTTTTGTGAAATCTTCTAGGATGTTAATTGGTAAAAGAATTGGAGTTGGTTTAATATATTTCTCGAAATAACTCAATCCTTTTTTGCTAAGACCCGCATAAAAATATGCCGCTGATGTGAGTAAAGCTAAAGCAACAGTAGTATTTATATCATTCGTGGGTGCTGCTAATTCCCCATGGGGTAACTGTATAATTTTCCAAGGTAAAAGAGCACCCGACCAATTCGAAACAAAAATAAAAAGGAACATAGTTCCAATAAAGGGAACCCAGGGACCATATTCTTCTCCAATCTGAGTTTTGCTCAAGTCTCGAATAAACTCAAGCACATATTCGAAGAAATTCTGACCGTCGGTCGGGATGGTTTGTGGATTCCGAACAGCTATGATAACTGAACCTAGCAAGATAGTAATTACGACCCAAGAAGTGATGAGTACTTGGGCATGAATTTGGAAACCTCCTATTTGCCAATAGAAGTGTTGGCCTACTTCTACACCCGATATATCATATAACCCCTTGAGTGTTTTAACGGAACATGGTATAATATTCATATTGTCCTCTGATAAAAATTGAACTTCAAAAAAGGAATTCTTTTGATTCAACCATCTCTTTCTCAACTCAGCAACTTGAAGTATTAATCTTATATTTAGGATACCAAGAAATCACATCAGATGATAATATATATCAATACCCTCTAATATATATCAATATTCCCCTTCTTTTATCTATGCAAAATATGCAAAACAAAAAAGAATAGTAAGTGATCCCATAAATCTACGCAGTTACCCAAGAATGAACTATTCTTCTTAATCAACGATTTCTTATATAGAGAGAACGGCCCTCACAAATTGCAAATACTAATTTGTTAAGAATCAATCGAATTGAAGTCATAGTGTCATCGTTGGCTGGAATCGATATATTTGCGAGATCTGGGTCACAATTTGTATCGACTAAAGAAATAGTAGGAATCCCCAAAATGGCACATTCCCGAAGAGCTATATACTCTTTTTGCTGATCAAGGACGATCACAATGTCCGGCAACCTCGTCATATATTTGATCCCGCCGAGATATCTTTGCAAGGTAGATAATTTTCTCTTCAAGATTGCCACATCTCTTTTTGGGAGATGGTGGAATTTTCCCATCTTTTCTTCTGCTCTTAAGTCTCTAAATTGAGAAAGTCTAGTTTTCGTAATCGACCAATTCGTTAACATACCACTGAACCACTTTTTATTAACATAATGACAACGAGCCCTTATTGCAGCTGATGCTACTAAATCCGCTGCTCTTTTTTTGGTACCAACAATTAAGAAGCTTTTTCCCTGACTTGCTGCATCAAAAACTAAATCACAAGCTTCTGATAAAAAACGAGCCGTTCTAGCGAGATTTGTAATATGAGTACCTTTACGCTTTGCCGAGATGTAAGGGGCCATTTTAGGATTCCATTTCTTAATACCATGACCAAAATGAACTCCCGCTTCTATCATCTCTTTCAAATTGATGTTCCAATATCTTCTTGTCATTTTTTCCACACTTCCTTTTGATTTTTTCTTTTTTTTTTCATCCTACCATTCCATTACGGAATTTATTTCTTTTTTTTTTGAAAATTAAGAAAGAGCCGAAATAGCTTGAAATAAATAATAATTGTTCCGATGTAACCTTCCACTGAGAATTGGCCATTGATACATGGTATAAACGTAACCTTAATGAATTAACTGACTTCTTTTACTTATTAAAATAAAATGAATAAAAATAAAATAAAAATCTAAAATCTGACCTGTTAGTGTTCTAAGGTCAAAAGTCTAGTTTAAATAAAAAAATCTGCTTTATGTATCCTTAAATCGTATAAATGGGGGTAAATGGGGGTTCTGATGTCTCATAGAAATTGTTTGTTACATCAGAATCAGAAGAAACTAATTCTGTATGGAGAAACAAAATATCTCTCATTTCCGACGCGAATAGATTTTTTTTTTGAATTTCGAAATAAAGGTTCTTGTCTTGTGGGGAATGATGCACAAATTTTTGGAATCCGGTACCAACAGGTATAATCCCCCCCAGAACTACGTTTTCTTTCAGGCCTTTCAACCAATCAATACGACCTCGTAGGGCAGCTTTTGCTAAAACTCGAGCAGTTTCTTGAAAACTTGCTTCAGATATGAAACTTTGGGTATTCAGGGAAGCCCTTGTTATTCCCAATAAGATTGCCCGATAATAGACCGATTCATCCAAAGCTCGTCCTGCTCGTTCTGCTCGTAATAGTCCGATTAATTCCCCAGGTGAAAAAACATTAGACATTCCATCTTCGGAAACCCGCACTTTTGATGTTACTTGGCGTATAATAATCTCTATATGTCTATTATGGATCTGTACCCCTTGGGATCGATAAACCTTTTGGATCTTATTAACCAAAGAGATACGACTTTGGGCTATGGTTAGCTCAGCTCCAATCAAGAATCCCCAGGGGACCCCAAGAATTCTTGGTATACGCTCATTCCAATCCTCAATTCTCCTTTCGAGATTCGGCGATAGTGAATCAATTGAACGCGCTTCAAAGATTTGTTCTACTTTTGGAAGACCTTGCGTTATGTCACTAGATCTCGATTTTTCATATATAAACGTAACTAACCTATCTCCTTTGTAAAGGATTTCTCCATAATGACCATGAACAGTTGCTCCTGTAGTGGCCAAATAAGGCTTAGCTGCTCTTATAACAAAGGAATCAATATTAACAATGAAAATTTGACCAGATTTTTTTATGTGCGATTTAAATAGACATACATTTTCGCAAATAAATTGTCCAAGGTGAATTATTGCCGATGTCTCCTCCCAAGAATCATGATGGAGAAAGTGCCAATTCAAATGGAATGGATCCAACATGATGTTACTATCGAAATTCGAAATCCTTTGATTTTCATCTATTAAAGAGTATTTAAGCCCTTGAAGTACTTGGAGGGTTTGTTTCAAATTGTCAAGGAACAAATATTTTTTTAACAGGATCTGATTATGCGTTAGTAAATAGTAAGATGAAGAAAAATTCGATATACTAGGTACAATAGCGGCTAAGGGCCCAAAAATATCTCGAATAGGAATTCTAGGATTCGATTCTTTTACCGCATTGGGATATTTCGAATTCTTGAATAAACCAATTCGAGAACAGTTGGATGCCGACAAAATCATCAAAGATTGGTATTCTTTATTTCGATTCAACAAGGTGCCAATAGCTTCTTGATGTTGGCTAAGTGATTGAATCTTCGCCTTGGAATAAAAGGAATTGGTGCGATCTAACCTATTATTGGGAATCGGTCCTGCACTTGTCCTATCATACCTTCTTCGTGTATACGAAATAGTGGACTTGACTAACTCAATTCTTAGGAAATCGCGAATCAGATCATTTGCTCTTACCTCAACAAGGGAAGCACGAGCCTCCTCTTTTTCTTCTTGTTCCCAATTCACTACTAAGCAAGTTCGAACAAATTGACTATTCGTATGATAAATTCTTTGAGTTAACTTGCTATTTTCATGAGAAATAAAATTGACAAGTCGAAGTTGGAAATTATCCTCTTCTTGCAAGAGATCTTGCGGGAAAAGTGTTGCTAAATTTCTCCCTTCGTCCATTTCATATGCGACTGCAGGTCGAACCGAAACAAAATACTTTTCCTTGCTCTTGAGAATTTTTTTCCGTTGAACATAGACCCAATTTTTCCTTTTTTTTGATTCCTTAGAATCTTTCTTTTCTCTTTCTGGTGGTATCAAACTACCACCTAATATCTTATCCGCCTCTTCAGGAAAATGAATATCTCCGGAAAAGATTTTGAGTTCCGTATGGCTTTTTTTTCTCTTCACTCGGACCAATCCACCTAGTCGACTTCTTGTATTTTTTGTGAGTTGTGTATCCACTCCAATGATACTATTATCAAGTACCTTTAGGGATGAGGATCTCGGCAAGATATGCAGTTCTTGAAGAATGAAAAAAAACCGATCTAGTTCTTTTTGGTATTTTAGACTAAATTCTTTTGTTCCTCGATGCTCAATCAAACCCTCTTTTTTTAAGATGGAATCTTCCTCTGGGCTCCCGTATTCGTCCTCTGAGTCTTCTTCTGAGTCTTCCTCTAAAGTCCCATATTCGTCCTCTGAGCCTTCCTCCGGGCTCCCATATTCGTCCTCTGAGTCTTCCTCTAGAGTTCCATATTCGTCCTCTCGGGTTCTATATTCGTTCTCTGGGCTCCCATATTCGTCTTCTGAGTCTTTCTCTCCAGTCCTATATTCATCCTCTAGGATCCCATATTCGTCTTCTAGGGCTTCATATTCGTCCTCTAGGATCCCATATTCATCTTCTAGGGTTTCATATTCGTCCTCTCGAGTCCTATATTCGTCTTCTAGGGTTTCATATTCTTCCTCTCGGGTCCTATATTCGTTCTCTGGGCTCCCATATTCGTCCTCTGAGTCTTCCTCTCGAGTCCTATATTCGTCCTCTAGGGTCCTATATCTAAATTTAACAATTCCTGAACCCTTTTTATCTTTTCTGTATCGTGGATCGTCAAAATAAGCAAAAATAGTATTTCTACGTAAAACACCCATAAAGGGTATTTCAATCGAAATCCCCAAACAGGATATTAGTTCTTTCTCTTGTTCTTGATGATATTGTAATGGAATGACGAACCCATTTCTTCGCTTTTTCGCCAACAAATCCGAATTATCTTGAAGAATAGAAGGATAGACAAAATTCCAATGGCCATTGGACATGATTCGATCCGGCGTTGAATAATCAAGAATTTCCCTATCTTTTTTACCAAAAGTATCCAACAGTCTATGTCTTACTTGATCATTAGCCATTGAGAGGTCAAAGAGATATCTTCCGTCAACAGAAAAAGAATAAGTATTCATTTGATCTTGATCCTTGTGGAGCGAAAAAGACGCTATACTGGATCTGCACATACTTACTGACAATATCCATAAATGGCTTGTTTTTGGTAATCGACGAAGATTACCATATTGATATTCGGGCGCATGGTAAACATCAGTACTCCAGTGCATTTCCCCGTCTGATTCGGAATAAATATGCTTTTGTACTTTTTCTTTAAAATGCAAAGTGGACGTTCCGGCACGAATCTCCGCAATTACTTGTTCGGATTCTACATATTGATCATTTTGCACTAGAATCAAGCTTTTTGAGGGAATATTCACACTATATAGAATATCCTGACTCTGAATAGTTACATGCAAGTCTATATAACATAGAAAAGCAGGCTGCCCATGACGGGTACGTGTGGGGTGAACCAAATCTTCATTGAATTGGATTTTTCCATTCGAAGGGGATCGTACAAGGTCGGCAGTACCCCCTGTGAATACTCCGCCAGTATGAAAAGTTCTTAATGTTAGTTGAGTCCCTGGCTCCCCAATTGATTGACCTGCAATAATACCTACGGCTTCCCCCAATTCGACCAGATCGCCATGAGTGGGACTCCGACCATAACATAATTGACAGATCCAAGATGTGCTCCGGCAAGTAAAGGGGGTTCTAATATATATTGGTTGTGCTCGAAATGGTTGTGCTCGAAAGGCAGTTATGAATCGATTGACTAATCCAATTCCAATATCTTGATTTCGAGCGGCAATGCATCGTGAACCAATATATATATCGTCTGCTAATACACGACCAATTAGTGTTTGGACAAAAAGTTTTTCCGTCATCCCATTTTGAGGACTCAAAGAAATACCTCGGATAGTACCACAATCTCTTCTACGCACAATAATATGTTGAACTACTTCAACAAGTCTACGTGTAAGATATCCAGCATCTGCTGTTCGTACAGCAGTATCTACAACCCCTTTGCGGGCTCCGTAGCAGGAAATTATATATTCTGTCAAAGAAAGTCCTTCGCGTAAATTGCTTTGAATAGGTAAATCAATCATTTGTCCTTGAGGATCCGCCATTAATCCTCTCATACCTACTAATTGGTGTACCTGAGATGCATTTCCTCTGGCTCCTGAAAAAGACATTAGATAGACTGGATTAGAAGGATCCGTTATCCGAAAATTCGAATTCATTTCTTGTTTCAAATATTCACTTGTAGCATACCATATCTCAACGGATTGGCGTAATTTTTCTACCGCGTGTACAGCCCCATAATAATAGTGTTTCTCCAAAAGAAAACTCTGTTGTTCCGCGTCTTGCACTAACCATCCCTTAGATGGTATTGTTAAAAGATCCTCGATTCCTAATGAAATCGATGTAGTAGTGGCTTGATGAAAGCCCAGAGTCTTTATTTGATCCAGTATATGGGATGTATATCCCATTCCGAAATGATCTATTAATCTGCTAATAAGTCGTTTCATAGCAGTTCCGTCTATCTCTTTATTATGAAAGACCAGATTGGCCCGTTCCGCCATACATAAGTACCCCCTTTTTCGGCTGAGTAGGATTCGACAATTGCTGAGTAGGATTCGACAATGGGCCTGAGTCAGTGATTCGAAAATTTAATTAACTTCCTTTCCTTAATCTCAATCTGGATTCGCGCGGCAAAAATGATGATACTAGCGAAATCGGAATGCCCCCCGAAAGGGAGGGGCATCGCCGAATCTAACTTCCTTGTTTAGATAGTGTATGAATAGGCCTGACTAAATCCTTGTATGGCTTCCTCTATTTCTCTATAAAAAGAAATATGACCAAGAGTGCTTCGAATGTATATAGAACGGATTTCTTTTTTTCTATTTCCCACTATTAGATAGTGGGCATAAATCTCATGATAAGTCCCCAAAGATTCATATTGAACTTCAATCGGAACTTCTCTTGACCCAATGACGCGTTGATCTAGTTTCCATCGGAGCCACAAGGGACTGTCTAAACTGATTCGTTTCTGTCTATAAGCTCCCAGTGCATCATAGGAATTAGAAAAATGGGGTTCTTTATCTTTTGTATACTTATAATTATTATTATTGTAATTTACTTTTTGATTTGGATAGTTTCCGCAACTATTATATCTATTTGCACAAATACCCCGACGGTTTCCAATCGTTAATACATAAAGTCCGATAAGCATGTCTTGGGTCGGTACGCAAATAGGATCCCCAATAGCGGGAGATAGGAGATTCATATGAGAAAACATAAGTAAACGGGCTTCCGCCTGAGCTTCCAAGGATAAAGGTAGATGAACAGCCATTTGATCCCCATCAAAGTCCGCATTGAAACCCTTACACACTAATGGGTGTAAACAAATAGTACGCCCCTCCACTAAAGTAGGTTGGAAGGCCTGTATGCCTAATCTATGCAGGGTAGGTGCTCTATTCAACAGTACAGGATGTCCCCGCATAACTTCTTGAAGTATTTCCCATACAATGGGTTCCTTTTCCCAAATTTTCCTTTTAGCAATCCTGACATTAGAAGTAGCGCGTTTCGTGATTAAATCGCGAATTACAAATAGCTGAAAAAGCTTTATTGCTATCTCTAGAGGTAATCCACATTGATGTAATGAAAGCGAAGGACCCACAACAATGACAGAACGCCCCGAGTAATCGACCCGTTTTCCAAGCAGAGTCTCGCGAAACCTTCCCTCTTTACCTTCAATTACATCTGAAAGTGATTTGTATACTTTATTGTGACCATCCCTCGTTGGTTGCCCGCGGGACCCACTATCAAGAAGTGTATCCACGGCTTCTTGTACCAATTTTTCCTGGCACATTACTAAATCTGCTGGCGCTAATTCACTTCTTTTTAATAGATAGGCAAGGTTGTTGTTCCGACGAATAACTCTCTTATAAAGTTCATTAATATCCGAAGTCACTACTTTATCCCCAGACCTATAAACAATGGGTCTCAATTCGGGAGGAAGAACTGGTAATAAGCACAAAACCATCCATTCTGGTTCTACATTTGTTTGAATAAAATGTTTCGCCAATTGCATGCGTCTAATCAAAAAAACTTTTCTTATTCGTCTTTTTCTATCTTCCCATTCATCTCCACTATACCCCTCGTCTTCTAATTCCTTCCATTCGACCAAGGAATTCTCTATAATAATTCGCAAATCCAAATCTGCTAATTGTTCTCTAATAGCACCTGCTCCTGTCGCAATTTCCCGATTTCGAAATGTTGCAAAGCCTGGGGTAGAAAAAAAGGGAGAAATGCTGTGGTTACAGGATGCAATTTCATCTTCGAATAAACCTCGTAATCGTAAGAAAGTAGGTTTTTTAGCGCTGGGCCTAGCAAAAGAGAAATCGCCGTATACTAGGCCCTCCAATTTCTTAAGGGGTTTATCTAAAAGGTTCGCGATATAACTAGGAAGACCTTTCAAATACCACACATGAGTCGCGGGACATGCGAGTTTGATGTATCCCATTTGATATCTTCGTATCCGAGAATCAACAAATTCTACCCCGCATTTTTGGCAAAACCTTTCCTCCTCGTTTTCAGCTCCGCTCGCTCGAGAATTTCCACAAGCACAAATTCCGCTTTTTATGGGTCCAAAGATTCTTTCGCAAAACAATCCATCTTTTTCTGGTTTATCGGTTTTATAATGAAAAGTAGAGGGCCTTGTGACTTCGCCAACGACTTCCCCATTAGGTAGGTTTTTGTTAGCCCAAGCCTTTATTTGTTGAGGGGAAACGAGTCCAATTTGAAGTTGTTGATGTTTATATTGGTCAATCATAAATAAGAAAAGAATTTATATTTATTCCGATCAAACTTCCTCCCTATTAACCTGGAAGTTCTTCTCAGATACAAGGAAATGATTCAGTTCTAGAGCCAAAGATCGTAGTTCTCGAACGAGCACTCGAAAAGATTCTGGAGGATACTCGTGATTAGGTACTCTTTTCCCCCAGATCGTAGCATTAAGTATTTCTTGGCGAGCTATAAGATGATCAGATTTATAAGTAAGTATCTCTTGTAAAATATGAGCAACACCAAATCCTTCTAAAGCCCAAACTTCCATTTCTCCTACTCGTTGTCCCCCTTGCTTGGCTCTTCCTCTAACGGGTTGTTGTGTAACAAGTGAGTAGGGCCCAGTAGAACGTCCATGGATTTTCTCATCAACTTGATGAATTAATTTTAAGATATAGGACTTCCCTATTAGAACAGGTTGTTCGAAGGGGTCTCCTGTTCTTCCATCAAATATTCTGCTTTTTCCCGGGTACTCGGGTTCAAATACCCATGGATTTTTTGTTTGTTTACTGGCTTCATATAATTCTGAAAACACAAGTTTTCTTGAAGCCTCTTGCTCATATCTCTCATCAAAGGGTGCTATTCTATAATGTTTCTTTAGCAGATCCCCGGCTAATCCGAGCGAGCTTTCAAATATTTGTCCCACATTCATTCGTGAGGGTACTCCTAAGGGATTGAAGACCATATCAACAGGTGTTCCATCTTGCAAATAGGGCATATCTTGCCTGGGCAAAATTTTGGAAATGATCCCCTTATTCCCGTGTCTTCCGGCTACTTTATCCCCAACTTTGATTTCGCGTTTCTGTAAAATATATACACGAACCATTATGTCTAGGGGGTCCCTCTGGATCCATTTCACATCGATAACGCGCCCTCTTCCACCTATAGGTAGTTTGAGAGAAGTTTCTTTTGAAGTGGATACCTCAAGGCCAAATATGGCCCGTAATAACCCAGCTTCCGCGATATACGAGGATTCGCTCGCTATCTGAGGCGTTAATTTACCTACTAAAATATCGCCAGTTTCTACCCAGGATCCCAACCTAACAACTCCATTTCTGTCCAAATTGCGGAGTAAATGTTCTTCTAGATGTGGTATTTCTTTAGTAATTTTTTCAGCGGAGCCTTGGCTTGTCGTATCCGTCTGAATTTCATATTTTCGGATGTGAAAAGAAGTATAAATATCCTCATATACCAAACGTTCGCTAATTAGTACTGCGTCTTCAAAATTGTAACCTTCCCATGGCATATAAGCTACTAATACGTTTTTTCCTAAAGCAAGTTCCCCACCAACTGTAGCAGCTCCCTCCGCTAAAATTTGTCCTTTTTTAATGGATTTACCCCACAGAACCCGAGGTTTTTGGTGCATACAAGTATTTTTGTTAGAGCGCCGATGGGTAACTAAAGGAATACTTATAGTCTTCCCACTACTTGATAAAAGGATCTTGTGACTATCAGTAGAAATGATCTTTCCCTCGCGTTCGGCTATAACGGAAACCCTCGAATCTAGAGCTGTTTGGCGTTCCAATCCAGTTCCAACAATGCACTTCTCGGACCGAGAAAGCGGAACTGCTTGGCGCTGCATATTAGAACTCATTAAAGCCCGATTCGCATCATTATGCTCAATAAAAGGAATGAGAGAACCTCCAATAGAAAAATATTGGAAAGGAAAAATACTTCTAACATGAATCTGTTCCCATGCAATAGTCAGGAATTCTTGACGGTATCTAGCTGGAACAACCTGTTCTTCCTGAATACCCTGATTCAAGGACAAAGAATTTCCTGCTGCTATCATATAATATTCATCTCTATTTGGTGATAAATAAACCACCTGTCTCTCTTTTTTTTCTTTTGCTTTCTCAGATATTTCATAAAAGGGACTCTCTATGGACCCCCACCAGTGGTCAATTCTCGCATGAATAGCTAAGGATCCAGTAAGTCCAACATTGATTCCTTCGGACGTGTCAATTGGACAAATACGCCCATAGTGACTCGGATGAATATCTCGGCTCCGAAAACTTGCAGTTCTCCCCGTCAATCCTCCAGGACCCAAACAACTCACTTTTCGCCCATGAACAGTTTGTGTCAATGGATTGGTTTGATCAAAAACTTGAGATAAGGGGTATGTGCCAAAAAAGGTCTCATAAGTAGTTATTAATAAAATCGAAGTTGAAGTTGGAGTTACCAAAGTTTGTGGAGTCGGTTTCGATTGACGTATGAATACTCTACGGATAGTTTTTTGAACCGCATGTTGTAAACGACCAAGAGCCAGTCCGAATTGATCTTGTAACAGATCCGCAACCGAACGAATACGTTTATTTTTCAAGTGATTCATATCGTCATCGTCAAGTATACCCGTTCCAAATTTCATTCCAATCAAATGATCCGTAGCGGCCAATACATCTCGTGGTAACAAGAATGTATTGTTCTGAGGTATATCAAGATTCAGTCTCCGATTCATATTTCGTCGACCAATCCTTCCTAATTCACATTTTTGTTGAAAAAATTTCTTTTGTAATTCCTCACATAAGGACTCCGAAAATACCAGGTCCCCACCTACACAAGCAAATTGTTGATAAAACTCCAAAATAGCTTTTTCTTTTGACTCAATCCTCTTCTTCTCCTTAGCATTCGGGAAAGATAAGAAAATTTCAGGGTAGGAAACATTATCTAGAATTTCTTTTAGATTCGAACCCATAGCTGATGATAGAACTAGAATAGATATCTTTTGTTTTCTACTCACGCGAGCCCATATCCTTTCTTTTTTATCAATTGCTAATTCCGATCTTCCTCCCCAATCTGATATTATAGTCCCAGTGTAGATAGAAATTCCCTTATGGTCTAATTCCGAGCGGTAGTAAATACCAGGACTTAGCAATATTTGATTGATCACAATTCGGTATATTCCATTTATTATAAAGGTTCCTAAGGAATTCATTATAGGAATGTTTCCAATAGAAATGGTTTGCTTTTGCACATCGAAACCAAAAATGAATCTCGCAGATACATAGAATTCGGAAGAATAGGTGAGTGATTCATACACAGCATCCCTTTCTTTTATCGAGGGTTCTAGCAATTGATATCCTTTAGCAAATAATTGAAATGCAATTTCGTGATCTGGATCTTTAATTGTTGGAAACTTCTCAAGTTCTTCTGCCAAGCCTTGATTAATGAACCTACAAAATCCCTCGAATTGGATCTGACTAAATCCGGGTATTGTGGACATTCCCTCATTTCCATTCCGGAGCATCTTAATCTTAAGTTTCCTGTTTATCGAAGAAAAATTCCATTATCAGCTCACTCTTCATCAATCCCTATGGATCGATCTAGCAATTATGGAATCCATATTCTGTTTACTGAATCACATGAAATTCTAGGGAACTCCACATACATATTTCATATATGTATTTCATACATATGAATAGAGACAATTTCGACGAAAGTTCGAATTTGCCAGGGGTACAAATCGAATGAAAATGAATTGATAAAACATTCCTAGAAAAAAATTCTGCCACTTACACTTTATGATACTAATCAGATTGGATGGCAAAGATTTCTCATTTTATCTCCTTTCTATGAATGGGATAAAGCCATAATATAATAATTTATAAGCACTAGCAAATTTGACTTTAGTTCGATTTAGAATAGCACGCTTAGTTTAATTTCAAAAAAGAATAAGAATTTGAGGGTTCTTTTTTGTTTCGTAGTAGTAGAATTGCTAGAAAATATAGGATTTAATTGTAGAATCCTAAAATAAAGTAAGTCCTTTTTTAAGTACATGCCAATCTAGTTATCCACCTCTCCACATATCCCTGCTTTTATCGTAATTTCACTTGGGTGGGCCAAGATGGTCAGGTCATACTCTATATCAGACCAAATTTCTTTTTTTTATTCAAGATATTTAATGCAATGAAAAATTAAAGCACGATTCCCCATAGAGATATGTACATAAGGGAGATCCATGGATAATAATGCTGTTATGGATAATAATGCTGTTCGGACCTGTAGTTTACCTATACACGGATTAGGCATAAATCCATTCTATTTTATTATGCCATTAAAAGGAAGGGGGGAGAGAATACCGATTTAAGAGTCGTTCACTACTGCAATTCAAAAAAAAAAAATAGAATTCTAGTTAATGGTTCCAATTTGTTCTGAATTTTGCAGCCTGTGACTGGAAATCCACTTTTTCTCTTTTTTCATCTCAATAGAAAGAAAAGGGAAGTTTTCTAGTGTTAGCAATGTTTGTTTTAAGATAGAATCCATCGAGGAGAATAATCGAAACTGGATTCAAAAAAAGCAGGAATAGATTTTTTGAAAAAGATTGGAAAAAAGTAAGTAGAATTAGATTCAAGATAAAAGAAAGGAGGTTTTAGTAAGAAAACCTGGATGAATACTTGCTCTTTTCTCTATTTTAGATCAGATTTTTTGGCGGCATGGCCAAGCGGTAAGGCAGGGGACTGCAAATCCTTTATCCCCAGTTCAAATCTGGGTGCCGCCTGATCAATAAAATACTTAGGCTTATAGTACTGATCGAACTCGACAAATTCGTACCCTGCATAAGTTGGGGCAAGAGAGTAACTAGGCCTGGCGATACTGGATTTTGAGAATCCATAGTTCTATCCTCAAACTAGGGTTTGTTTTGTCGGTAGTGGCCCAAACGGCTACCAATAAGGATGAGGTTGCGTTTCCTTATTCTTTTATTAATTTTAATTGATTCGATTCGAGAATTAAAAATTACAAGGCTAAGATGTCAGAAATCTTGATATCCAAAGGGCCCCTAAGGGGCATTCTTTTTTTTTTCAATCTAAGATTGAAGAAGGGACTCCACGAAGGAATATCAAGACTTCCTAATTATCATACATTTTATTTATCATACATCTTATGCTACCTACATACACTAAAGTAAGGGCTACTGATTCTGTCGAGAATCAGATTGAATAGGCTGATCAAAAATCAATTTCGGAGTTGTGGATAAAGTCTCCTCATTCTTTCATAGAATGATAGAAGGGCTGTAGGGTTTAGGTTAAAAATAAACATAGGCAAGGTAGGTATCCAATAAATATTTATCTATCCTAATTTTATGGTATATTCTGACGTCCTTTGCTTATAAAAAAAGGGTAACAAAAGGAAGAAAAAATCTTCCTATTCCCGCGTCTTCTATTCAGGACATCATCCCCGTACTCTTTTTTAAGGAAAAGGGCTATGTATCGTATTTATACTTAATGCTCTCCAATTCTACCAGAAATCCTATAAGAATTTGTTAGGAGTAAATTCCTTGAACTGATTCATCCATAGCGTTAGGGCAGAATCCCTTTTTGACTCTGTACCCTTGATTCCACTATGATTATTGATCAATAGTAGAATAATTCCTTCATAGAAATAGGAGACATAATTTACATGGATATAGTAAGTCTCGCTTGGGCTGCTTTAATGGTAGTCTTTACATTTTCTCTTTCACTAGTAGTATGGGGGAGGAGTGGACTCTAGGGATACTACTAATTGATTGAGTAGTCGAATTGTTGTATCAACTTTTTTCTTTAATTGATCGTTTTGCATTAATCATTTTGCCAAACTTTATTCTTTCTCTCTTTCTTTAGTTTTGTTTCACTCCTGTACCTGTAAGAAACTCTTGTAAGAAAGAGTCGTTCTATTCTACTATATAGAAATAGAAAGAGCGATTACAGCAATTCCAAATTTCTACTAGAAGTGACGAATGGTTAAAAAAGTTCTATACATAAGAAAATTAGACTTTCTTCCACGGAGCTATTCACAACATATCGCACACTTTCCATTTGTTTTATATTCTTTTCTTATTCTTAGAATAATTTTTATGCTCTTTTGAAGCATCTCGCCGCATGTTTAAGCATGAAAGATTCGCTGGTTTTTTCCTTTTACTTTTTTTCTTTTACTTTTTACTATAGTCTATTCTCATATTATTTTTCTCTCCCTCCATGGATTCTTTCGTGAAGAATTCTCTTCGATTTTTTTATTTTGACTTGATTGAAATTAAGTGGATGCAGTGAAAAAAGAAATTGAATTAGACTACTATTTCAATCTACTAATCTATTCTATGTAGATTCAAGATAATATAATAGAAAGACTCTAAAGTGTCGTAGAAAAAACTATATGTAGTTCTTTCTACCACACTTTATGATTCCAACCAGATCCTTTCATTTAAGACTTGGATTTTTATTTTATTTAATCCCTTTTTCATTTCTTCAATGATTAATTGGAATTCCAATTAATCATTTTGGCTGACTGTTTTTACATAAATAATAAGTAAAAAGGCAGTAGGAACTAGAATAAACAGTGCAGTAGCAATAAATGCGAGAATATTGACTTCCATAACCTCTTTATTTTTTTCACAATAACTCGGGATGTAATCCCATGGAGAGGAAAAAGGGGTATCCTGTAAATTCAAGGGGAGGACTTGCATTCTGATAATACTGAATCAATTCAATATTATGAATATCGGATCTATCAAATCAATTCATGGTTGAGAGTGGAATAGTATAACATAGTAAGATCCACTTTTTCTTTTCTATATCTATAACCCACGATCTTTCTTATCTTATCCAATTTCCCTTCCTTTTTCTTATAGTTATACATACAATTATGTATGTATGTATTATATGACCGACTTTCTATGGGTCACATAGACATCCAAATAAGCAGTAGAAGTAGAAGTGAGATGGAGAAAAGAGGGCTTAAATAAAAAAAAAATCGAATATTTTAATTAATTTAGGAAAAAGGGCGTTTGCTTTGCTTAGTTTTTCTTTTATTTTATTAGGTTACTATCAATATCCACTTTTGGGGTCTAAAGATGAGAACAGATCCATAAAAAAGGAGTCCGCAAATGGAATGAAAATGAGATAGATTCTTTCCAATTAGTCATTGAACATACACAAACAAAGTTGGAACTACAAAATGGAGGGGGCCTGTTTAATCCAAAAAGTAAAGTACTAATTATATTAAATTAAATTCACTGTCTATGTCTAAGAAAAAACGAATACGATTTATGTATGGATTTCGGTAAAATACCGGTACTCTATTCCATAAGAGTCGAATAGGAAGTTAAGATGAGGATGGTATCATCATAAGGATAGAGTAATATCCTAAATTATACTAATCCAAGTATGATATGTATGTCTTTCCTTATCAACCGGGAGTAGTGAAAAAAAAAATTCCTATAGGCCTCCCCTCCCTCTTTAATGAGAAATGCGAAATAAAAAAAGTGAAATAAGGGTGCCCCATAGGTATTTGATCTTCTCTCCTGCCCCCCCTTTTTCATGGAAAAAGGAAAGATGAATTTCTCCATTCATTGAACCCTAGTTCGGGACTGACGGGGCTCGAACCCGCAACTTCCGCCTTGACAGGGCGGTGCTCTGACCAATTGAACTACAATCCCCGCGGGGTGTATGGCATACCTATTCTTAAATAGAACCATAAGAAGATTCGATTCGCCTGTCGTACTCTAAGAAATAGACGAATCATATACTACATACCCACATATAATATGTGGGTATAGTGAGAGTGACATAACTAGTATGTCGCGATTTTTTATCGCTAAAAATGGATGATAATCCACCTTTCATTTCAATAAGAAAAACTCTTTTGTTTGTAAAAAAGGAATGAGAGAGATATGGATTAGAAAGAAATTTCCCCCTTTCGCTTTATCCTTTATTTCTATGGATCAGACATTTTATTTTATGGAAGAAAAACAAATGGATTTAGTTCATATTCACGAAGCCCTAGATTTTTGGGCCGAGCTGGATTTGAACCAGCGTAGACATATCGTCAACGAATTTACAGTCCGTCCCCATTAACCGCTCGGGCATCGACCCAGGAAGAATTTATTCTAGGGTTTTTTAGAATCTATGATTAACCTCCTTTCATAATACTCCCTACCCCCAGGGGAAGTCGAATCCCCGCTGCCTCCTTGAAAGAGAGATGTCCTGAACCACTAGACGATAGGGGCATCACTTCACTAGACGATAGGGCCATATACAACCGCTCATCATTATACTATAATGATAGTATGAGCAGTTTTTTGGAATTGTCAATATACTCGAAGAGTATAACTAGATCCAAAGCAAAGAGTCTTTCCTACTTTTCCGTTATGCTTTCATAGGATTTTTTTTAGTTGATGGTTAGGTTAATTCACGGATCATTCCCTACTTTTTAGGGAAATTCATTTAAAGGGTATAGAATAAGAATAGATTAATAAAAGGGATTCTAGATTAGTTCAGTACAGGTAGTGATTTGATTGATCTAACAGGAAAAAGAGTCCAATTTGATTTCTTTTTTGTAATTTCCACCCCGTGCTTCGTTTAGCGTTCAGACCAAAAATGCATGCATCCCACACTAAGTCATAAAATTCAAGAAAAAATAGAGAAATTTTCAAAAACAAAGAAAAAAAAGTGAATAAATAATAAATTTAGTAGAAAAGTACTTTATCGGATTCGAACCGATGACTTACGTCTTACCATGGCATTACTCTACCACCAAATAAAAAGCCCTTTATCGGATTTGAACCGATGACTTATGCCTTACCATGGCATTACTCTACCACTGAGTTAAAAGGGCTTTTTATTCAATTCAAAAATTAGCCACTTTGATTTCTCATTATGAGTCTACTGCATAATGTACATAATATATGTATATATAGAGATATATGTAGAGATTATATATGTATATATCGAGATATAGAAGTTTATTCATGGCGAGGTTCAAAATCTTGAGAGTTCAAAATCTTGAGAAAATCAAGAAAAATAAGAATTTCATATTCTCTCTTATCACTTGCACAAAGTAGAGGTTTTTTTCTTTTTTTTTTATATAAAAATACATATATTTTTATATAAAAAAATACGTATAATAAAATACGTGAAGAGAGAGTTGACACAATAAAAAATTATTCTAAGTATCCGATATACTTGAAGAGGGTAAGTTCATAGGTATGTAAACACGATCTCGGACGACTCACCAAACCAAAGCCCAGAAGTTCTATTTTTTAGAAGAGGAGAACAAATATGTATCAATTGTTGAATCGGATACAACAATGGGTAAAAAAAAAAAGGCCAAAGGGGCAATAAGAGCTGCTGTTAAAAAAACGGTAGACTTTGTTTTTTTTTTATCTTTAGGCTATTGACTTTTCACGTGCTCAGAACGTTCTGCAGAATTAGGGACTTTTTTCTTCTATTGGCTGATCTTATGATGAGAACTTTCTCCATTTATGTTTTATTTCCTCTAATTCTAATTGGGTAGGGTATAAAGGAATTCGCGCTCTTCATATACCCATATGGTTGGGTATTAATTTTCAGTGATATACTTCTTGTCTGTTTTGGTGAGAAATTGAAACTATTTTTAACAGGCATCTCTTAGAAAAACCTTCGAGTTCAAAACTTTTCAATTTTTCTTAAAAAGTTTTGGACGGATTTGTTGAAGCGATTTTTATTTTTAACAGGTACCCCTTCCAAGGAAGGGGGGTACTTGAATATTCTCCAAGGATTCTGGTTGGTGCATTTTGAACAAACTATGTTGGAGTTTTAGCAACAATTTGCTTGTAAAAAGTGGGCAGTCGAATTTATACTGCAGAGTATAAAAATTATTCTACTGCCTGCCCAACAAAAAATAATAAACCATACCCTACATACCTAACTCCTCCTGGCTATGGGTTTTCTGTTTCCGAAGATTAGGAAAAAAGGAGGATTCTGGAACCCTAAAGGTTCGATGGTATATGGATATGGAAAATATAAGATTCCCGATCCTAGCGGGAAAAGGAAGGGAACAGATACCCAATATGATTCTTGGGAGGAACATTTGGTAATGGTCTTGGTCCTCTATGCTCTTTTTTATGTGTTCTTAGTTCTATTCATCTTCTTTGATTCTTTTAAACAAGAATCTAATAAACTAGAATTGAGTGGAAAAGAGGAGAAGAAATTGGTAAATGGGGAGGATCGACTAACCAGAGACATTTAGGATCTTCTTTACATCAGGTAAATCCGTCGGGTCCTGTCCGCTTCTCCGTTTAAGTTACGACTCTTTGTTTCTTGCTTCTCTCAAGCCATAGGGAAAGTCTATGATGAATTTTTAAAATGCATCTCACTCTTTCTCTACGGCTCGGACTTCATGATAAGTGGGGGAAGAAAGAAAACATCTTCCCCAATTTCTTTGTTCAGAATTGAACAAAAAAGAAAAGGAAGAAAGGGATTTATGGGGGCAGTGCTGCTCCCTATATCTCCTAGTGTATATTGTAGGAATAATCAAACTATTCCTTAGAGCAGTCTGGCACACTTACGTCCTCGCAAAACAAATAATGATCATTGTAGTCGTAACCGTAGAATACGACCCTAATCGAAATGCATACATTTGTCTCATACACTATGGGGATGGTGAGAAGAGATATATTTTACATCCCAGAGGGGCTATCTAAACCCTAAAGCTAAAGTAAAGGCCCGCGATCGAAGTACCAACAGCTCACTGTCATGAACCTTCTCCATTTGATTCAATAAGGGGGAATTAGCCTCCTTCTCGAATGGCTACCCTTGACAAAGGGTAGCGTTGGTATCATAATCTACATGTAGCGGGTATAGTTTAGTGGTAAAAGTGTGATTCGTTCTATTAATAACTGAATTTGAAATGATATACTTAAGGCGTCCTTAAGTTTTTTATATTCCGATGAAAACTTTAGTTCTTATAAAGGATTTAATCCTTTTCCTCTCAATAGCATATTGAGGAAGAATATACATTCTCGCGATTTGTACCCAAAAACTAATTGAAATTGCATCCAAAATACAAATTGGATTATGAGTACAGAGTCGCGAAGCATAATTTTACATTTTTTTAAGTATTCCAATTTTAAAAATATGAGTAAAGGATCTATGGATGAAGATACAAAAAAGTTTATTTCCAATCGTAACTAAATCTTCTTTTGTTAAAAAAGGAAATGGAAGCCAAATAGCTAAAAAACGGTAGTTTTGGTTTACTAGAACCATCAGCATATTGTTTCAGCTCGGTGGAAACCTAATTCTTTTCCTCAGGATCTCTTGAATGAAATTAGGGAACGAAGTAAGTAGATTAGATAGATTTAGTAGAATTTCTATCTCCTACTCTATAGGGATCATCTAGAAAGCGGAGAGCTTTGGTTCCATTCAGATAGAAAAGCTGACATAGATGTTAAGTGGTGAGAATATCCATAAAGGAGCCGAATGAAATCAAAATTTCATGTTCGGTTTTGAATTAGAGACGTTAAAACTAATCAACCAACGTCGACTATAACCCCTAGCCTTCCAAGCTAACGATGCGGGTTCGATTCCCGCTACCCGCTCCATTCTGTATAAAAGGACTATTCTATTTGTCTAGACATGGTAGAGTCCTGTATTCAACCTTTTTCGTCCACCAGTTTCCGTCCCTCCAGAGCGGAGTAGAGCAGTTTGGTAGCTCACGAGGCTCATAACCTTGAGGTCACGGGTTCGATTCCCGTCTCCGCACTTAGCAGTCTGTATAAAAGGACTATTCTATTTGTATAGATATGGTAGAGGGCTGGGCGGTATCCAACCCTTTTTATTCATTAGTTCCCGGCCCTAAAGGGCCAAATGGAGCAGTTTGCGAAGTCACTTGCCCCTACAAGAAGAACTCTCAAGGCTCCTTCCTACCCTGCAGAAAAGAAAAAAGAAATGAAAGAAAGGCACAGTCTACCTCCCTTCCCTTTAAAAGCAGTTTGCCAGTTGTTTGTCTCGGTTAATCCCCAATTTAGGGAGCCCTGTTGGCGAGTTCGATTCCCGCCTCCGGAGCCCCTTTTTTTTGAGTGGGGTGCAAAAGAAGGGTAAGATAGTAAGGGATACGGTACTAGACTAACACCTACTTAATTTAATATAAGTAGTTAAGTAGTCAACTAGACTAAATTTTTTATCATAGTACCTTACTAAATTAAGCTGGCGAGCGGCGGGAATCGAACCCGTATCTTCTCCTTGGCAAGGAGATGTTTTACCATTGAACTACGCTCGCTACGGGATATATTTTATAGGGTATATTATATCCGCCTGGGTCGACCGTCTATGTCTGGGTCGACCGTTTCATTTTCTATTATATTAGAGTTTTCTTTTTTTTAATTGTCTGTCAATCAATATTCTAATGGCAATGGAATTTCATAATAATGAAAGAGAAGAGGTAGCAATTCGGAACGCAAATTGCATTTTAATGCGTCTCACAATTCCCATTTTTTCGAAGAAATGGCCTTTTTATTTATTTTGTATCGGGCTACTAAATACTAAACAAATTTAAGAAATGAGAGAATTCAGAATAGCTACCAGAAAGACTAGTCCAATCCATAATGATGTACCGGAAAATACAACGTTTTTATTATTTGACCAACCATCAGGAGAAGCAAATACAAGGGGTACACTAATTACTAACACTGAGGAAGTCGCAATTAATGCAAAAACAGCTAATTGGAAAGCAATA